CCGTTTGCGGACATATAAGCATCTTGATATAGATAGATATGGGATCTGGGGGGAAATCCCTTAGAAGTTGATTTTGTACAACAGCCCTTCCTATCTGATAGAAAACTACCCCAGGATCCCGAGCGCGTGCGTCATGGGATCGCAAATCCCAAGTTAGGTTATGAAGAGATGCTCTAATTAGATCCGTTTCTAGAATTGATTTCTTCTGTGCAATACTAAGTGCTAGGGCCTCATTGACAAGTCCTGCAACATCTCGTGCATTGGCACCCATGCTTCTTTTCCCGAATTCCTCGAACGTTTGTTGCGGGTGCTTTTCCAAGTGAAACCCCCTAGTATATAAAAGAATGCAAAAGTGCTGTCGTTGGTGTGGAATAAGAAGCCTTCGTATCTTAATGCATGTACTTAATGTATCCCGATCTATTAAAACGGGATCCACTTTTCGGGGAAGATGAGTCGAAGCAATAAGAAGATTCTTTCTAGTGATAGATTCTTTAGAACTCCTGGAGAGATAGTTCAAAAATAGAGCGCGGGCACGTAGGGTATTCTGCGTATTCAGATACAGATCCTGAATGTTTGGAATCCATATTATGCAAGGAGACACTCTTTTTACACCTCTCAAATGCCTACCGACATCCGGTCTTTGCGTTTCTTCATCTTTCTCAACCCCACCTATCAGAAGCCCCAAAATTAGCAGCGTCTCAAAGTCATCAATACGCTCCCAATCCTTACGAAAAGAATCGAGGTTCTCATACTTAGAATTAGAAAGCCCAAAAAAAGAAGGATCAATACCCTCCTTAGGATTCCTAGGATGCCTATCCCTAACAAAACCAAAAAGCCGCTCCCGCATCGAAGGTCCACTCGGAGCACCAAAAACAGCATCACACTCCATCCCATCAAACATATAACCCTTAGGGACATAGGTATTCTGAGTCTCTTTCTTGTCCGGAACTATTGTAACGAAAGGAACATAGGAGTTTGTCGCTAGGTATTTGACCAAATAGGATCGTCCAGTTCCTCTAGAACCTATCACTAAAATACCCCTAGAAGGGGATAGGGTTAAGCGGAGCGAATGGGGTCGTTTTGGTGTAGAAGATGGAAAACCAATAGACCCAGGCATGGCTCCTGCTTGTGAATAAGTCATTTTCTCATGATGAGCAATGAATATCCGCAGTTCTGCTAAACAGGATCTATTGAACTCATAAGGCACTAGAGACTTATTATGAATGTCAACTAAGTTTCGTAAGTAATTTGATCCTGGTCCTTCCGCGCTTTGTAAACCAGGGTCCTTCTTTGAGAAATGATCATCACTATGAGTCAGACTCAATAGAATTTGACCAATGCTTCTTTCTGTCGGTAGGTTCCCGAGCTGAACCAGGAAGGCGCTTCCTTTCTCATCTGACTGAAACAGATTACTGGTCACGACCCAGAAGTCCACTTGACCATCAATCCACTCACCCCGCATCTCTTTCATTTCGATTGCTTTGGATATGGGATCCTCTATCCCCTTCTGTCGTTTTTCTTTTCTCATAGCGCTTCTTACATCTTCTTCTGCTTCTCTTAGTAATGAATAGAACTCTTGACTTTTTGCACTTAGATATATACTCGTCTTTATCCAAAAAGTGATTCTATTGATGGAATTTCGGATGATACTTATGAGACCGTTGACGATAGTCCGACATTTCTTCTTCAAATACCGAAAAGGCTTTACTTTTTTTTTGCGCTTGGGCTCATAAAAGCGAGGACGCTTGCCCCGGTCCCACGCTAGCAAGAAGAGGGCAGAATCCCACATCTTATCCATAAAAGATATGAATTGTTTCAGAGCAACTCGAAAGATTGGCTTTGGACCACCCATAAATAGGTCCGTCTCCATGATGTATAATGGATTCATCAAATCTTTGATCTTTTGTAACTCTATCTCTAACTCACTAGAGAATACCCAAACAAGGAGAAGATGTCTAAGAGCGAAATATCCAACAACAAGAAGAAAGAGAACGATTGAATAGAAGAGCTCCCAAGCATTTGTTGATATCAGATGTGTCCATATCAATGGAAGGGGTGACTCATTATCTGGAGGAATCATTTCTTCGGGCAGAACCCAATTCTGGAACCACTTCCTCGAAATCTCACTTATCCGATTCCATTGTGATTGTGCAAGAATCGCCCGCAATTTGTTCTGAAGAATTAGCCATGATCTACTTGATTCATGCATAATCTCATAAAAAAAAGATACCAATTTGGGACTTCGACTTTTTAATATCGGCAATAAGTTTGAAAAAGTCAAAGTATCTAAAAGGATGAATCTTAGATATTTGCACCCTGTCGAAGTAAGGAACCATGGCATATATGTTTTGAACAGATTCCATTTTGTTGAAAAAGCACTATCTCCTTGAAAGGTTCTATCCATCTCCCGTTTCTCAACCCATTTCTTTAGACCAAGACTCCGTTTTTTCCTCTTTGCGGATGGTAAATATTTCTCAGAATAGAGAGTGTGAATCAAACCCATGTTTGAATTGAAACCGAGATACTGATGTAAGTTCTTCCCTTCTGAATCAGATAGATTCATATCTGAAAGAGGTTGATAATAAGTTCTTTCCAAATTGACTATTTGTTCCTCTGTTAGAGGTGTTGCAGAAATGTCTGCGATCGAGTAAATAGCTCTACGAACGAATGGCTCGAATCGAATTGGAAAATGGAAAGATTTGTACAAGTTATACCTTTCGTCACCACTTTGTGGAAAATCCTTAGGTATGAATATGTCAGATACCTGTAAGTCGATTGGTGAAATAGTTTCTCTCTCCAAAAAAATATGTTTTTTTTTACCGAGACCCAAAGAAACCCTTTTGTTGCGAATGAAGAAGATATTGAGGAATTGTCCATATGTAAGATCATCATTATGGATACGGGTCTTTTCCACATAAAAAGGGAATCCTTTGTTACAATAGAACCAGAAGTGACGCGGATTCTTCAAGAATCGAAGTCGATTTGCTTTATAAAAAGAAGATATCAATGAACTTCTATGAAATGGTTTCACGGGATTCAGCCAATTGTCTCGATCGTGGTATATCATTGAGAAATAGGAATCCGTGTTATCCAAGGATTTCCTGCCATTATTTCTAGTATGGAATGAGTCAATCATCCGCTTTGGTATCTTATTGAACAAAAATGGTAATGCTCCATTGATGAAGAATTTCGGTCTTTGGGAAGTATCAGGATCATCCAATAAGAAGGGTTTCAATTTCTTCAAACGAACCCATTGATGAACAAATCGAACACCCATTGATTCTAAGAACTGATTGAAGGGGTGATCATTCGGGTCTTTCAATTCATAGATGTGAATCTCGGACCTATGAATGGGACTCTTCCCGATACTCACAGAGAAAGGAGGAAAGCGCTTGACTAAAAAGAAAAGTGACTTGGACAACAAGGAACGTGACATAGACAAAACGAAAGGATATAACTGACCACAACGCCTTGCGTAAAAAACCCCGCACCAATCAATCGAATAGAATGCATCGAACACTGGTTGAAAACGGTTCTTCTGTTCAGAAAGGAAATGTTCCAAATCAGAAAGGAAATGCTCCAAATCAGAAAGGAAATGTTCCAAATCAGAAAGGAAATGTTCCAAAAGGTCCTGGAACCTATCGGCCCATTCGTATTCGTATTCGTATATATATGCATCAGGATCCCGATTCATGGATCTCTCGGTTCGAGAAATAAGAGGATCAAACCATTTCTTCTGACTCTTTTTCAAAAAATGTTGGTTGATCGTATATTCCATTCTAGTTATATGATTCATTATATGATTCAGAGTATCATTTCCTATTTCATCCCTTGGAATTCCATATTCGAAGGATCTATTCATCACCATTAAAAAGAATCGATTCGATACATTTCTTATGTACCCCCAGGCGCTAGATTGGATTTGAATCAGATTGCGGATCAATCCATATTGATTGACTGTCTCCATTATGCTAGCAAATAGCACTCTTGATCTATTCATCACCATTAAAAAGAATCGATTCGATACATTTCTTATGTACCCCCAGGCGCTAGATTGGATTTGAATCAGATTGCGGATCAATCCATATTGATTGACTGTCTCCATTATGCTAGCAAATAGCACTCTTGATCTATTCATCACCATTAAAAAGAATCGATTCGATACATTTCTTATGTACCCCCAGGCGCTAGATGGGATTTGAATCAGATTGCGGATCAATCTATATTGATTGACTGTCTCCATTATGCTAGCAAATAGCACTCTTTTTCGTTTTGGATCTTCCAAATCATTCCCGCAGTGGATCCGGTTTCGGATCCTTCGATTTCGATAAAAAGATTCATTCTCTTCATAAAAAAGAGGAGGTAGAACCAATAAAGATTTCTTTTTCGATTCATCTCTGGAGTTGAATACCCCATTCAAGAATTTTTTTTGATCCAATCCGTAGGAATCAATAGAAAAGGCGAATCCCCTATGATACACCAGATCCGGCTCGGTTATTGATAGAGTGAATCGATTTGCCATTTCTTGAAATCTCTCTTCTGATTCCAAATCGTGACGTAACGTGCATTCCCCTTTGTTCCGGTCAGGGAATAAACCCAAAAATGGATTTTTGTTCAAGAATGAAATCTTATTGGAACTATCCGATTCATCCTTCGGAACCATATAACATCCCGGATCTGATGAAATAGGATGAATTGAGACGGTATTTTGTAAATACGTAATTATCTTGAATAGATCAACCATTTCTTGCTTTTCCGATTGCCTGAAAGGAACAAAAGAAACATCTTGTTTTTTTTTCTTCCAAAATTTCTGATCTCTAGTAGACCTCTCAGTAGGATTCGAACGCAGATGAAGTTCTGACCATTTGTCAGAGAAAAAAGAACGAATGGATCTTGTAGGATTCCCAAGAAATTCTTCGGTTTCTTCCGGAAGCGGATGATTATTCATCTGCTTCTCATGTTCCGTGAATATCCGAGACATTGAGGAAGATCCAAAAAGGCATTTCGGGAATCGATCCGATTCGATTTCTGAACAAATCGATTCTAGTCGCTGAATCTCCGTTTCATCGATCCATTTGTGATCTTCTGAATCCGCATTTCTAATGGAATCGAAATGATCTCGGGATTGATCAGAAGATCCTTTCAATATTCCAGCTACGGTTTCATTAGATATCTTACAACTAGAATCCCTCTTTTTTCCGATCTGGTTCCTCCACCACTGCGAACCCCGGTTAGATTCAGGCATGATATTTTGATTTTTTGGGAGAACCCAAGTACTCTCTTGCGGATCCATGAAAGAACTCTCAGAAATCGTTTTCCCTTTTGGAAAATGCAGGAGCGAAACAATCAACCTATTGATATTGGTTGACCAAAAAGATTCTTCCAATGTCTCATTTCTGGGTCCAATGGAATTCATAGGTATAGGAAGAAGCCCCATCAAATAGCCAGTTTTTCTTTCGACCATATTTCGATTGGTCATACGAGATATAAGGACCCCTACTACAAGCAGTACTACACCTTTTTTGATCATGAAATATAGATTGATTCTTGAACCCCGTGAATCGCGTGAGAGTAGGATACGAAAAATTCGGGGGTCAAGCAGTTTCATAAAACGTCCTTGGTCAAACAAAATTCGAGCGAAAAGTACCACTGAATCGAATTTCACCCATGAATCTACGAAATTGTGAAAATTCTTGAGCTCCTTCAATTCTAAGATCCAGGATTCGAGTGGATGCCTTTTAATTGGTTCGAGTGAATAACTTTTACTTGGTTCAAACGGATGCCTTTTCATTCTATTGATTCCTCCTTTAGAATTGATTCTAATAAAAATAAGAATTTGGTTGTTTATATTAGATTCATGTAACGACCTATGACGATCCCTCTTAAGCATCCATGGCTGAATGGTTAAAGCGCCCAACTCATAATTGGCAAATTCGTAGGTTCAATTCCTGCTGGATGCACGTCAAGGGTTCCATAAGTCGTTCCATAAGTCGTTCAATAAGTCGTTCAATAAGTCGATTGAAATTCGCCCTCTATTAATGAAATATCATCGTTCAATAAGTCGACTGGAATTTGATATCTATTAATGAAATATCATCGTTCAATAAGTCGACTGGAATTTGATCTCTATTAATGAAATATCATCGTTCAATAAGTCGACTGGAATTTGATCTCTATTAATGAAATATCATCGTTCAATAAGTCGACTGGAATTTGATCTCTATTAATGAAATATCATCATGCATACATAACGAATTGGTATAGTATATTCATATAAGAACATATGAACAAGAAGAACTAGAATTCTTATCGATCCTGGAACTCATAGGGAAGAAAATCGATTTATGAATGGAATCAAATACGCAGTATTTACAGAAAAAAGTATTCGGGTATTGGGTAACAATCAATATACTTCTAATGTCGAATCCGGGTCAACTAGGACAGAAATAAAGCATTGGGTCGAACTCTTCTTTGGTGTCAAGGTAATAGCTATGAATAGTCATCGAATCCCCCGAAAGGGTAGAAGAGTGGGACCTATTATGGGACATACAATGCATTACAGACGTATGATCATTACGCTTCAACCGGGGGATTCAATTCCACCTTTTACGGATCTTCTAGATATAGAGAAGAACTTAAAGCAAAATACTTAATAACAAGGATAACATGGCCATCCACTTATACAAAACTTCTACCCGAGCACACGCAACGGAGCCGTAGACATGAAATCCAATCCACGAAATAATTTGATTTATGGACAGCATCATTGTGGTAAAGGTCGTAATGCCAGAGGAATCATTACCGCAAGACATCGAGGGGGAGGTCATAAGCGTCTCTACCGTCAAATTGATTTTCGACGGAATGAAAAAGA